GTTTGTGTAGCTTAACATAAAGCAAAGCACTGAAAATGCTTAGATGGATTTTAATCAACCCCGCAGGCACAAAGGTTTGGTCCTAGCCTTACTGTTAATTTTTATTAGACCTACACATGCAAGTTTCCGCAACCCTGTGAGTATGCCCTTTTAACTTTTACACGAGTCTAAAGGAGCTGGTATCAGGCACACTTATACAAGCAGCCCATGACACCTTGTTTAACCACACCCCCACGGGTTACAGCAGTGACTAACATTGAGCCATAAACGAAAGTTTGACTAAATCATAATAAATAAGGGTTGGTCAATCTCGTGCCAGCCACCGCGGTCATACGATTAACCCAAATTAACAGAAGAACGGCGTAAAGGGTGTTTAAGCACGTAACCCACCAAATAAAGTTAAAGACCAACTGCGCTGTAATACGCCCTAGTTGACATTAAAATACACAACCAACGTGACTTTACTAATGCTGAAGACACTAAAGCTAAGAAACAAACTGGGATTAGAGACCCCACTATGCTTAGCCGTAAACCTAGGTAATTAAATAACAAAATCACTCGCCAGAGAACTACAAGCTACTGCTTAAAACTCAAAGGACTTGGCGGTACCCTAGACCCTCCTAGAGGAGCCTGTTCTATAATCGATAAACCTCGATACACCTCACCCCTTCTCGCTTATCAGTCTATATACCGCCATCGTCAGCTCACCCCTATAGGGATCAAAAGTGAGCAAAATCATGAAACCATAAAAACGTTAGGTCAAGGTGTAGCATATGAAGGGGGAAGCAATGGGCTACATTTTCTATACTAGAACATAACGAATTGCCCATTGAAATATGGGCATGAAGGAGGATTTAGCAGTAAATTAAGAATAGAGAGCTTAATTGAACTAGGCAATAGGGTGCGTACACACCGCCCGTCACCCTCCTCGATAAAGTAATACTATATACCTAATTCAAATACACCAAAAAGAGGAGAAAAGTCGTAACATGGTAAGTGTACTGGAAAGTGCACTTGGATAATCAAAATGTAGCTTAATCAAAGCATTTAGCTTACACCTAAAAGATTTCAGCCAATCCTGACCATTTTGAGCAAGACCTAGTCCTAAAACATATAATTAAACTATCTACTCTAGACCAACAAAGCATTTACTTAAGCCCTAGTATAGGTGATAGAACAGACAATCCTTTAGGCACAATAGAGAAAGTACCGTGAGGGAAAGTTGAAAGATTTAATCCTACAAGCAATAAAAAGCAAAGATTACCACTTCTACCTTTTGCATAATGATTTAGCCAGTCAAATCGGACAAAACGTATTAAAGCCCGCCTTCCCGAAATTAAGTGAGCTATTGTAGAACAGTTGACAGAACGAACTCGTCTGTGTAGCAAAACAGTGAGATGATTTTACAATAGAGGTGAAAAGCCTATCGAACTTAATGATAGCTGGTTGTCCAAGAAACGAATCTAAGTTCAACTTTAAATTTAACTAAAGTACCAACAAACACTATTTAAATTTAAATGATACTCAAAAGAGGGACAACTCTTTTGATATGTAGACAAACTTTTTTAGAGGATAATGATACCCACACAAAACATTGTAGGCCTAAAAGCAGCCATCAATTAAGAAAGCGTTAAAGCTCAAACCTATACAACACCTAATACCAATAATCAATCAAACTCCCTAAACCCCTATTGGACAATTCTATAATTATATAGAAGCTATAATGCTAATATGAGTAACCTGAATTTATTCTCCTTGCACAAGCGTACATACAGATTGGAACAACCACTTACACTTAACCAAACAAATAGTTATACCCATACACCAGTATCCTATTATACACTTCGTTAGCCCAACCCAGGTGTGCATTCAAAGGAAAGATTAAAAGGGATAAAAGGAACTCGGCAAACCCAAGCCCCGCCTGTTTACCAAAAACATCACCTCTAGCATTCACCAGTATTAGAGGCACTGCCTGCCCAGTGAGTTACCACTTTAACGGCCGCGGTATACTGACCGTGCAAAGGTAGCATAATCACTTGTCTTTTAATTGGAGACTAGTATGAATGGCATCACGAGGGCTTAACTGTCTCTTATCCCCAATCAGTGAAATTGACCTCCCCGTGCAGAGGCGGGGATACCATTACAAGACGAGAAGACCCTGTGGAGCTTAAGTCACATAACTCAATTTATACTAACTAATAAACCTACTGGGACAAACCATACATATCTCTGAGTTATAGTCTTTGGTTGGGGTGACCTCGGAGCATAAAACAACCTCCGAATGAAAATTTAACCTAGATTAACTAATCTAAGTGTGACAACACCAGTAATTGACCCATATTTTGATCAACGGAAAAAGTTACCCCAGGGATAACAGCGCAATCCTATTTGAGAGCCCATATCGAAAATTAGGGTTTACGACCTCGATGTTGGATCAGGACATCCAAATGGTGCAGCCGCTATTAAAGGTTCGTTTGTTCAACGATTAAAGTCCTACGTGATCTGAGTTCAGACCGGAGAAATCCAGGTCGGTTTCTATCTGTATAATTCATTTCTCCCAGTACGAAAGGACAAGAGAAATAGGGCCAACATCCCTAACAAGCCCTAGAATCAACATATGAATCAATCTAAATATTCTAAGCAAATCTATACGCCCCCCAAGAAAAGGGTTATTAAGATGGCAGAGCTGGTAATTGCATAAAGTTTAAGCCTTTACTCCCAGAGGTTCAAACCCTCTTCTTAATAAATGTTTGTAATCAACCTTCTACTTTATATTATCCCAATTCTCCTAGCAGTAGCTTTCCTAACTCTTATTGAACGCAAAGTATTAGGCTACATACAACTCCGAAAAGGCCCAAACATTGTAGGTCCTTATGGTCTCCTACAGCCATTCGCTGACGCAGTAAAATTATTCACAAAAGAACCTCTCCACCCACTAACTTCTTCCATATCAATATTTATTATAGCCCCCATCCTTGCCCTATCTATTGCCCTAACAATTTGAACCCCTTTACCCATACCATACACCCTATTAGACTTAAACCTTGGACTCATCTTCATCCTATCATTATCTGGCTTATCAGTTTATTCAATCCTATGATCAGGATGAGCCTCTAACTCAAAATACGCTTTAATCGGAGCTCTACGAGCAGTCGCACAGACTATCTCATACGAAGTCTCCCTAGCTATCATCCTCCTATCGATCATAATAATCAATGGATCCTTCACACTAAAAACGCTATCAATTACCCAAGAAAACTTCTGACTAATTATTACAACATGACCCCTCAGTATAATATGGTTAGTTTCTACACTAGCAGAAACTAACCGAGCACCTTTTGATTTAACTGAAGGAGAGTCAGAACTAGTATCTGGATTTAACGTAGAGTATGCCGCTGGTCCTTTCGCCATATTCTTCCTAGCAGAGTATGCAAACATCATCGCCATAAATGCTATAACTACTATTCTATTCCTAGGACCATCCCTTACACCAAACTTATCCCATGTAAATACATTATCATTTATACTAAAAACACTTCTACTCACCATAGCTTTCCTATGAGTACGGTCATCATACCCTCGATTCCGCTATGACCAACTAATACATCTACTATGAAAAAACTTCCTACCCTTAACCCTTGCAATATGCCTATGATATATTTCCCTTCCAATCGCCTTATCATGCATTCCCCCACAAATATAGAAATATGTCTGATAAAAGAATTATCTTGATAGGATAAAAAATAGAGGTGCAAGCCCCCTTATTTCTAGGACAACAGGACTCGAACCTACACTAAAGAACTCAAAACCCTCCGTGCTCCCATTACACTACATCCTAGTAAGGTCAGCTAAACAAGCTATCGGGCCCATACCCCGAAAATGTTGGTTCACACCCTCCCATACTAATGTCCCCTTACGTAATCATCATCTTAACCTTAAGCTTATTCATCGGAACTTGCCTAACTATTTTCAGCAATCACTGATTCACAGCATGAATAGGACTAGAAATCAACACACTAGCTATTATCCCCCTAATAACATCCCCTAACAACCCACGAGCCACTGAAGCAGCTACAAAATACTTCCTAACACAAGCCACAGCCTCTATAGTAATATTATTCGCTATTATTTACAACGCATGATCCACCAACCAATGAACTATCCCTCAACTCTCAGATAACTGGGCTTCTCTTACAATAACCTTAGCCCTAGCTATCAAACTAGGCCTTGCTCCATTCCACTTCTGAGTACCAGAAGTCACACAAGGAATCCCACTATTAACTGGCATAATCCTTTTAACATGACAAAAAATTGCTCCAACAGCTATTCTATTCCAAATCGCCCCTTACCTCAACATAAAAATCTTAGTCACCTTAGCAATCCTATCCGCTATTGTTGGGGGTTGAGGCGGCCTTAACCAAACTCAATTACGAAAAATCCTAGCTTACTCCTCCATTGCCCATATAGGCTGAATGGTAATCATCGTACAAATCAATCCAACCCTAACTATCCTAACCCTCATTATCTATATTATAGCCACTATAACTACATTTCTTACCCTTAATCTATCTAATACTACCAAAATTAAATCCCTAGGCAGCCTATGAAACAAATCAACCACCACAACCATTATCATCTTCCTAACCCTCTTATCCCTAGGAGGCCTACCACCCCTTACAGGCTTCATACCTAAATGACTCACCTTACAAGAACTAATCAACAATAACAACATCATAGCAGCTATAACTATAGCTTTCTCAGCCCTACTAAACCTTTTCTTTTACATACGACTCATTTACGCCTCTAGTCTTACTATATTTCCATCTACCAATAACTCCAAAATACAATGATACTATTACCCAACACAAACTACTATACTAATTCCTACAGCTACAGTAATCTCTAGTCTCTTACTCCCCCTAACCCCACTATATATCACACTATCATAATTAAGAACTACAAGACTTTACCTTGCATCAATCGAATGCAAATCGAATACTTTAATTAAGCTAAGTTCTCCAAATCAAGCTCTGGCAGCACTTAAACTACTTCTTCGAATTTGCAATTCAACGTAATATATACTTCAAAGCCCACTTAAAGGCTTAGGTTAAATTAGACCGAAGGCCTTCAAAGCCTTAAACAGGTGTTAAATCACCTAGCCTTTGAAGACATCCCAAGACTCCCCGCCTTGTAGGAGAAAAAAGGCGGGGAGTCCCGGGGCAATACAAACCACACCCTATTTTTTCCCCCTAAACTGGAAGGTATTTATCCCTCTACTTCTTAGTTAACAGCTAAGCGCCTGGACATTTGGCTTCAATTTACTCTAATGGTAAAAAGAGACTTATCTCTGTCTTTGAATTTACAGTTCAATGCTTATCCTCAGCCATTTTACCTATGTTCGTTAATCGATGACTTTTTTCTACAAATCACAAAGACATCGGAACTCTTTACCTACTATTCGGCGCCTGGGCAGGTATAGTTGGCACAGCTTTAAGCCTACTTATCCGAGCAGAACTAGGTCAACCAGGCACTCTTATCGGTGATGATCAGATCTATAATGTAATCGTTACAGCCCATGCCTTTGTAATAATTTTCTTTATAGTTATGCCTATTATAATTGGAGGGTTCGGTAACTGACTGGTACCTTTAATAATTGGGGCTCCTGATATAGCATTCCCTCGAATAAATAACATGAGTTTCTGATTACTACCCCCATCATTCCTCCTGCTTTTAGCATCTTCCACAGTTGAAGCTGGCGCTGGAACCGGATGAACAGTATACCCCCCTTTAGCGGGTAATCTAGCTCACGCAGGAGCATCTGTAGATCTAGCTATTTTCTCACTTCATTTAGCAGGAATTTCTTCCATCCTAGGCGCTATTAACTTTATTACAACAATTATCAATATAAAACCCCCTGCAATATCCCAATATCAAACACCCTTATTTGTTTGATCCGTAGTAATCACAGCAGTTCTTCTTCTACTGTCTCTGCCAGTGTTAGCTGCAGGAATCACAATACTACTAACAGACCGTAATCTTAACACAACATTTTTTGACCCTGCTGGAGGAGGAGACCCTATTCTATACCAACACCTATTCTGATTTTTTGGCCACCCTGAAGTATATATCTTAATCTTACCAGGATTTGGCATTATTTCCCATATTGTCACATACTACGCAGGTAAAAAAGAACCTTTTGGCTATATAGGAATAGTATGAGCAATAATATCAATTGGATTTTTAGGCTTTATTGTATGAGCGCACCATATATTTACTGTCGGCCTAGATGTTGACACACGAGCTTACTTTACATCAGCTACAATAATTATCGCAATCCCTACAGGAGTTAAAGTATTCAGCTGACTAGCCACATTACATGGAGGTAGTATCAAATGATCCCCTGCAATATTATGAGCTCTAGGTTTTATTTTCCTTTTCACAATTGGAGGTTTAACAGGTATCGTACTAGCCAACTCATCCTTGGATATTGTCCTCCACGACACATACTATGTAGTAGCCCATTTCCATTATGTCTTATCTATAGGCGCCGTTTTTGCCATTATAGGAGGCTTCGTCCACTGATTCCCACTATTCACTGGCTACATGTTAAACGACCTATGAGCAAAAATCCATTTTTCTATTATATTTGTAGGCGTTAATATAACCTTCTTCCCACAGCACTTTCTAGGACTTTCGGGCATACCTCGACGATACTCAGACTATCCAGACGCTTACACAGCATGAAATGTACTATCCTCAATTGGTTCTTTCATCTCTCTTACAGCTGTTATCCTAATAGTATTTGTCATCTGAGAAGCATTTGCATCCAAACGAGAAGTCTATTCTGTAGAACTAACTACCACTAATATTGAATGACTATATGGTTGCCCTCCGCCATACCACACATTTGAACAACCAGTCTTCATTAAAGCTTAAACATTCAAGAAAGGAAGGAATCGAACCTCCAAAAAATTGATTTCAAGTCAATCCCATAACCATTATGACTTTCTCCAAAAAGATATTAGTAATAACAATTACATAACTTTGCCATAGTTAAATTATAGGTTTCACCCCTGTATATCTTATTATGCCATATCCTATACAGTTGGGCTTTCAAGATGCTACCTCCCCCATAATAGAAGAACTCATATATTTCCATGACCACACACTCATAATTGTATTTTTAATTAGCTCCTTAGTACTTTATGTGCTTATTCTTATGCTCACAACAAAACTCACTCACACCAATACTATAGACGCCCAAGAAATCGAAACTATTTGAACAATCATACCAGCAATTATCCTAGTCTTAATCGCCCTTCCTTCTCTACGAATTCTTTATATAATAGATGAAATTTTAAACCCCTATCTTACAGTCAAAGCTATAGGCCACCAATGGTACTGAAGTTACGAGTATACCGATTATGAAGATCTGTGCTTTGACTCTTACATGGTACCTACCCAAGATTTAGCTCCTGGCCAACTACGATTATTAGAAGTCGACAATCGAGTAGTTCTTCCTATAGAACTCCCCATTCGAGTGTTAATTTCATCAGAAGATGTACTCCACGCATGAGCCATCCCTTCTATAGGAGTAAAAGCAGATGCTATCCCTGGACGATTAAACCAGACTACTCTAACCTCCACCCGCCCTGGAGTTTATTTTGGCCAGTGTTCAGAAATTTGCGGCTCTAACCACAGCTTCATGCCTATTGTGTTAGAGGTATCCACCCTAAAATACTTTGAAAACTGATCATGCATAATGCAAACATATTTGAGAAATCAATATAGTACCTTAGTATTATCAGAGTTTAATATACTCCTCAAAAACATGCCTCAGCTAGAGACATCAGCATGATTTCACGTTGCCGGCCTAACTATCATTAATGTTTTCTGCTTATTCCAACTACAGCTCATCGGTATTGAAATAATCTACATTTATCCACCAGAAGAAATCCTTAAACTCCCAGAAATTCCATTCCCCTGAGAGAAAAAATGAACGAAAATCTATTTGCCCCTTTCATCTGCCCTACTATTATAGGCATTTCTACTTTACCCCTTATCATAATCTTCCCTTGTCTCATTTTCACAGCACCTAAACGTCTACTCCCCAACCGAATTCAAACCCTACAAATTTGACTCATCCGACTTATTACTAAACAAATAATAACAATACATAATAACATAGGTCGAACATGAACCTTAATGCTCATTACTCTAATTCTATTTATCGCTACTACAAATCTTCTAGGTCTTCTACCCTATTCATTTACCCCGACAACACAACTCTCTATAAATATCAGCATAGCCATCCCCCTTTGAATAGGTACTGTAATCCTAGGCTTTCGAAATAAACCAAAAGCTTCACTTGCCCACTTCCTACCACAAGGCACCCCAACGCCTCTTATTCCTATGTTAATTGTAATCGAAACAATCAGTCTCCTTATCCAACCATTAGCATTAGCAGTACGACTAACAGCCAACATCACCGCTGGCCACCTATTAATTCACTTAATTAGTTCAGCCGCCCTCGCACTAACATCTATTAATATAATACTATCTTCTATTACACTCATTATTCTCTTCCTCCTTACCATTTTAGAACTAGCTGTAGCTATAATTCAAGCCTACGTCTTCACCCTATTAGTAAGCCTATATCTACACGACAACACATAATCATATATTAACATATTAATTTCATAATGTTACCTAATGACCCACCAAACCCATGCTTACCACATAGTAAACCCCAGTCCATGACCCCTAACAGGAGCCATATCAGCACTTCTCCTTACCTCAGGAATAATTATATGATTCCACTTCCACTCCACTCTCCTACTACTCACAGGAATCCTAACAATACTCCTAACAATATACCAATGATGACGAGACATTGTACGAGAGGGAACCTATCAAGGACATCACACCCCTGTAGTACAAAAAGGACTGCGCTACGGCATGGTCCTTTTCATTACATCAGAAATCTTCTTCTTTTTAGGCTTTTTCTGAGCTTTTTACCATTCAAGCCTATCCCCTGCCTTGGAATTAGGAAGCTGTTGACCTCCTGTAGGAGTTCACCCTATTAATCCACTAGAAGTCCCACTATTAAATACAGCCATTCTTCTAGCCTCAGGCGTCTCTATCACATGGGCCCATCATAGCCTAATAGAATCTAATCGCAAACAAATAATCCAAGCCTTAATAATTACTATCACTTTAGGTTTATATTTCACTATCCTCCAGGTTATAGAGTACTATGAAGCCTCCTTTACTATCTCTGATGGTATTTACGGATCAACATTCTTTGTAGCAACAGGCTTTCATGGCTTACATGTAATTATTGGCTCCCTATTTCTGATCGTTTGCCTGTTTCGACAACTATTATTCCACTTCACAGCCACACACCACTTTGGATTTGAAGCCGCAGCATGATATTGACACTTCGTAGATGTTGTATGATTATTTCTATACATCTCTATCTACTGATGAGGTTCCTATTTTTCTAGTATATTTAGTACTACTGATTTCCAATCATTAAGTTCTGGGTGCAGCCAGAGAAAAATAATTAACCTAGTACTGACCCTCCTAATCAACTCCATCCTAGCCACCATCGTAGTCCTCATTGCATTCTGACTCCCACAATTATACCTATATTTAGAAAAATCTAGCCCTTACGAATGCGGATTCGACCCCTTAGGTTCCGCCCGCCTTCCTTTCTCAATAAAATTCTTCCTAGTAGCCATTACATTCCTATTATTTGACCTAGAAATCGCCCTCCTTCTACCCCTTCCATGAGCCATCCAACTACCTTCTACAAATACTGTGCTTATCTTAGCATATTCGATCATTATCCTACTCACAGGAGGTCTCGCATATGAATGATTTCAAAAAGGTCTTGAATGAACTGAATAGGTTTTTAATCTAACTAAGATAATTGATTTCGACTCAATAAATCATGGTTCCACCCCATGAATACCTTATGCTCCCTATTAGCCTGAACCTAATCGTAGCCTTTCTATTAGCCCTTACAGGAGTCCTAGTATACCGATCACACCTGATATCAACCCTTTTATGTCTAGAAGGAATAATACTATCACTATTTATCCTCATGACTCTCCTAATTACTCACTTTCACATATTCTCTATATCCATAACCCCTTTAATCCTACTAGTCTTCTCAGCTTGCGAGGCAGGAGTAGGCCTTGCATTACTAGTAAAAATCTCAGCAACTCACGGTAATGACTACATCCAAAACCTAAACCTACTACAATGCTAAAAATTCTTACATCAACCTTCATACTTATCCCTCTAACATGATACTCTAAAAAATCCTGAGTATGGATTAATACTACTACACACAGCTTTATTATTAGTACTTGAAGCCTAACCTTGTTGTATCATAATTCTGATTTAGGTTATAATTATAACAGCTACTTCTCCCTAGACTCTTTATCAAGCCCACTGCTTGTCCTATCATGCTGGCTCCTTCCATTAATAATTATTGCAAGCCAAAATCATCTAGCCCATGAACCATTAGTACGAAAAAAGCTTTACTTAACTACACTTATCATCCTCCAACTTTCCCTAATTATAGCCTTCGCCTCATCAGAACTAATTATATTCTACATTTTATTCGAAACTACTCTAATCCCAACCCTTATTATCATCACACGCTGAGGAAACCAAAACGAACGACTTAACGCAGGCCTATACTTTCTCTTTTACACTCTAGTGGGTTCCCTGCCTCTACTAGTAGCACTACTTTACCTGCACAATAGTCTAGGATCCCTTCATATACTAACCATAACCCTAGTATCCCCCACACTCGATACTTCTATATCAACTTCCTTACTATGATATGCCTGTATAATAGCATTCATAGTAAAAATACCCTTATATGGTCTACACCTCTGATTGCCTAAAGCGCATGTAGAAGCCCCCATCGCAGGTTCCATAGTATTAGCCGCCATCTTACTAAAATTAGGTGGTTACGGTATTATACGAATTACAGCCTTTACAGAACCAGCTACATCTACCCTTTGTTACCCATTCATAATCCTATCCCTTTGAGGCACAATCATAACAAGCTCTATCTGTCTACGACAAACTGACCTCAAATCACTTATCGCTTACTCCTCTGTCAGCCACATAAGCCTAGTTATCGTAGCAGCCCTTATACAATCTCCTATAGGCTTTATAGGAGCAACAGTACTAATAATCGCCCACGGCCTTACCTCCTCAATACTTTTCTGCCTAGCCAACACAAATTACGAACGTATCCACAGCCGAACCCTTATCCTAACTCGAGGCCTCCAAACCATCCTACCACTTATATGCACCTGATGATTATTAGCAAGCCTAACTAACCTAGCTCAACCTCCCTCTATTAACCTCCTAGGAGAACTGTTCGTAATTATCACCTCATTTTCCTGATCCAACTTTTCACTAATTCTTCTAGGCCTAAATACTGCCATCACAGCACTCTACTCACTGTACATACTCATTACCTCTCAACGAGGTAAATTCACAAACCATATGCATCCTATTAAACCAACCTTTACACGAGAACACATACTAATAGCCTTACATCTTCTGCCCTTACTAATTATTTCCGCTTGCCCCAAATTCATCCTCGGTACTACATACTGCAAATATAGTTTAATTAAAACATTAGATTGTGAATCTAAAACTAGGAGTTTAAACCCCCTTATATGCCCGAGAAAGTTACAAGAACTGCTAACTCTTGACCCCATGCTTAAACCACATGGCTTTCTTACTTTTAAAGGATAACAGTCATCCATTGGCCTTAGGAGCCAAAAATTTTGGTGCAACTCCAAATAAAAGTAATTAATCATTTACTAAACTCCTTTCTACTATTAACAATTATCATCCTTACCACTCCACTGACTTATAACATCCTTCTGCCACACAAAACTGACAACTTCCCATTATTATGTAAAAACACAGTCAAGCTAGCCTTTTTCACTAGCCTTATCCCACTAACCCTGTTCATCTACTCCGGACAAGAAGCCACTATTACAAATTGACAATGATTTTCCATAAGCACTTTTAACCTGACTATAAGCTTTAAACTAGACTACTTCTCCATTACTTTCATTCCCATCGCATTATACGTCACATGATCCATCCTAGAGTTCTCAATCTGATATATACACACTGATCCAAACATCCACCGCTTCTTCAAATACTTAATCATCTTCTTATTAACCATAATCATCCTTGTATCCGCAAACAACCTATTTCAACTATTTATTGGCTGAGAAGGTGTAGGTATCATATCATTTATGCTTATCGGATGATGGTTTGGACGAACTGATGCAAACACTGCCGCCCTTCAAGCTATCTTATACAACCGAATCGGAGACGTTGGGTTCATATTAACCATAGCATGCCTTATAATCAATAACAACTCCTGAGACCTTCAACACATCTTCACAACAAACACTAACACACTAACCATCCTCGGATTAATTATCGCCGCAACCGGAAAATCTGCCCAATTCGGCCTACACCCATGACTACCTTCAGCCATAGAAGGCCCTACCCCTGTATCTGCACTACTACACTCTAGCACCATAGTCGTCGCAGGTATCTTCCTACTAATCCGATTTTATCCCATCACACAGAACAACCAAACAGCTTTGACTATTATACTATGTTTAGGGGGAATTACAACTCTATATACCGCTATCTGCGCTATTACCCAAAATGATATCAAAAAAATTGTAGCTTTTTCTACATCAAGCCAGTTAGGTTTAATAATAGTAGCTCTAGGACTAAACCAACCTCACCTAGCATTCCTACATATCTGCACACATGCCTTCTTCAAAGCAATATTATTCCTATGTTCCGGCTCAATCATCCACAACCTTAATGACGAGCAAGACATTCGCAAAATAGGGGGGTTACTAACACTTCTCCCAATTACATCCTCCACAATCATATTAGGAAGCCTAGCTCTTATAGGAACCCCATTTCTAGCTGGATTCTACTCAAAAGATGCAATTATTGAAGCCATAAATACTTCACATGTAAACACCTGGGCTATAAGCATAACACTCATCGCCACCATACTTACAGCCTTTTATAGTATGCGAATAATCCACTTTGCCCTTTTAAACGAACCACGATTCCTACCTATATCTCCAATAGCCGAAAATAACCTAAACATAACCAACCCTATCTTACGATTAGCCTTAGGGAGCATCTTCGCAGGTTTTCTACTTACAACAAACATACCCCCTACCACAGTAATTCCTATAACAATACCCGCCTTATCAAAAATATCCGCCTTAATAGTAACTATCGCAGGCATCCTAATTTCAACTGAACTGAACAAACTAACTAACAATATACCAATCAAACCTCTAATTTACATACATAATTTCTCAAACATACTAGGTTACTTCACACATATTTTCCACCGACTAAACCCCTTGGCAAGTCTGCAAATAGGCCAACATATTGCTACCATACTAATTGATCTAGGATGATATGAAAAAACTGGACCAAAAGGCCAAGCTAATTTACATAGTTCCATATCTTCCACTTCTACTTACACTCAAAAAGGACTTATTAAATCTTACTTTATCTCCTTCATAATCTCTATAGTACTAATTCTCATAATCTTATAGCTAAAGACCACTAACAACTTCTAACACCACTAAAATAGTAATAAATAAAATTCAACCTAATAATACTATAGCCCAACCTCCACAACCATACAACAAAGACACACCACTTCAATCCTGACCTACACAATAATTACCCAATGAATCAAACAATTCCACAGCCATAACCACCTCCACTTCCCCACACACTATTAATCAAATCATCTCCATAAACAAACTAAGCAACAACATACTAAAAGCTATAACATTACTCACTCAGCTCTCAGGATACTCCTCCGTAGCCATAGCAGCAGTATAACCAAATACCACCAGCATTCCTCCCAAATAAACTAAAAATATAACTAACCCTAAAAACGTACTGTTTAAACTAACAATAATAGCACAACCCAAACCCCCACTAACTACAAGACTCAAGCCTCCATAAACAGGAGAAGGTTTAGAAGCAAATGCCACAAACCCAAAAATCAACAACAAAGATAATACAAAAACAAACATAATTTCCATATTAGTTTTAGTATGGGTTTAAACCATAACCTATGACCTGAAAAACCATCGTTGTACTTCAACTACAAAAACTAATGACCAATTTACGAAAAACACACCCCCTATTGAAAATCATTAATCACTCTTTCATCGACCTACCTACTCCATCCAACATTTCTGCCTGATGAAACTTTGGTTCTCTATTAGGCATATGCCTAATCATCCAAATTCTCACAGGATTATTCCTAGCAATACACTACACCTCCGACACACTTACCGCTTTCACCTCCGTAGCTCACATTTGCCGCGACGTTAACTACGGTTGACTACTCCGTAACCTACACGCTAATGGAGCTTCAATGTTCTTTACATGCCTATTCCTACATATCGGCCGAGGGATCTACTATGGATCTTACCTCTACAAAGAAACATGAAACATCGGCGTAATTCTCTTACTCGCCGTTATAGCAACAGCATTCGTCGGATATGTCCTTCCTTGAGGTCAAATATCATTCTGAGGCGCCACTGTAATCACCAATCTTCTATCCGCTATCCCCTATATCGGCCCCACCTTAGCAGAATGAGTGTGAGGCGGGTACGCAGTAGATAAAGCAACACTCACACGATTCTTCGCTTTCCACTTTATCCTACCCTTCATCATCACAGCTTTAGCCATCGTCCACCTACTATTTCTCCATGAAACAGGCTCTAACAACCCCTCAGGAATCAACCCTGACGCAGACAAAATCCCATTCCACCCTTATTATACTATCAAAGACGCCCTAGGCTTTATACTTCTACTCTCCCTACTTCTCTTTTTAACCCTATTCTCACCAGACTTATTAGGAGACCCAGATAACTTCTCACCTGCTAATCCTTTAAATACACCACCCCATATTAAACCAGAATGATACTTCCTATTTGCGTACGCCATCCTACGCTCCATTCCTAATAAACTAGGAGGAGTTATCGCCCTACTAATATCCATTATAATCCTACTAATCATCCCCCTACTTCACACCGCAAATCAACGAAGCATAATATTTCGCCCAATCTCCCAAACCCTATTTTGAATCCTTGTCGCCAACCTTCTAACACTTACCTGAATCGGAGGTCAACCCGTAGAACAGCCATTTATCATTATTGGCCAATTAGCTTCTATACTTTACTTCCTATTAATCCTAGTCCTAATACCCCTAGCAGGACTAATCGAAAATCATATACTCAAACCCAAACGAAGAGTCCAAGTAATTTAATTAAAATACTGGCCTTGTAAGCCAGCTATGAAGGTAAACCCCTTCCTAGGACCTCTCATCAGAAAGAAGACTTACGCCTCACCATCGACACCCAAAGCCGACATTCTTATTAAACTACTTCCTGCAATATTTTAGACTTTAATATAAAACTTAAATCTGTATACCATGTCAGTATTAAAATTTTCATTGTAATTTTTTACAAAAATTTTTCAATTTGTATACTATGTCAGTATTAAAATTTTCATTATAATTTTTAAAAATTTAATTACAATTAAAATAAACATATTTATGTATATAGAGCATTCATTTATATTCCCCTATCATATAAGCATAGTACATATTAAGTATTATAGTACATATACTAATGTATAATTACATATTTATGTATATAGAGCATTCATTTATATTCCCCTATCATATAAGCATAGTACATATTAAGTATTATAGTACATATACTAATGTATAATTACATATTTATGTATATAGAGCATTCATTTATATTCCCCTATCATATAAGCATAGTACATATTAATCATACATTACTAAATACATTAATATAATATATTACTAAGTATTAATTAAGATACATGCATATCTTTAACTAATATTACTCATAATAGTACATATAAATATTATGCATATATTACATAAGACATATATTGTTGGCGTACATAAACATTAGTTCCATGGATCAGGATTAACCATTCTAAATTCCTCTAGCAGATCATAAACATTAGGAATACCTTTATCCTCTACTCACGAGAGATCAGCAAAACATTATCCAAAGACACTTAATCCTTCAGAGCAAGCCCATAAACTGCGGATGTACCTTGACTTCTTTTTCTGGCTATTGGTTGCTACTTCAGGTCCATTAATTCCTATTTCAGCTCAATCATGCTTTTCGTAGAGGCATTTGTGATGGTAACAATGCTATTTAACCTCATATCGCGGCATCTCAAGTGATTTAAACGGCATTAGGTAATTTTTAATTTGGGGGTGGTTTATCACCATGGCGGGAGCCTGGAAAACACCAAATAACAATGTAGATTTACATAACAAGACCAATAAATATTTCAACCCGACATTAAGAGTGAAAATCGGACTATAAATTAATTCCATAATGGTGCAGTTTAATGAATGATGATTAGACATAAAATTAAATACAAGCAATTAGTATATAACATGTTTAGATATTAAGGTTAATACTGGATCAGTCAATTAGCCCATGACATACAATCAATGATCGATAGACATAACATTACTATATCCCCCCCCCGGCAAACATCACTTTCAATTAAACAATAGAACTAGAAAGCACATTTGTATGAGGAGCCTACGTGTGTGAATGTGTGCATGTACGTACGTAGTATGCATGTGTATGTGTACGTACATGTGTGTGCATGTGTGCATGTGTGTGCATGTGTGTGCATGTGTGTGCATGTGTGCATGTGTGCATGTGTGCATGTGTGCATGTGTGCGTGTGTGCATGTGTGTGCATGTGTGTGCATGTGTGCATGTGTGTGCATGTGTGCATGTGTGTGCATGTGTGCATGTGTGCATGTGTGCATGTGTGCATGTGTGCATGTGTGCATGTGTGCATGTGTGCGTGTGTGCATGTGTGCGTGTGTGCATGTGTGCGTGTGTGCATGTGTGCGTGTGTGCATGTGTGTGTGTGTGTGTGCGTGCGTGTATTTAAAAGAATATTAAACAATATATATATATAAAGTTTTTTACCACTAAACCCCCCTACCCCCCTTACTAAATTTTATCGCTTCCGTCAAACCCCAAAACCGGATGATAGGCCTTTAGTATGGTAATCAAATACCTCGGAGAAGTAGATACTAAAATATATATATATAGCAGTAATTAGGCCTTACTAAGACCCACTATCGCCACTTATCACTAGTCCTCTGCTGTCACAAAACATTACAATCAAACACCCATGGATCATTCACACACCCGCTTTCTAACCCAAATCTTAAAAATGAAAAAAAAATTAAAAAAAATAAATTTAATACTGACATAGTATACAAATTGAAAAATTTTTGATAAATTTTTGGTAAGTTTTTGATATATTTTAACAAATTTTGATAGATTTTTGACTCAATTTGACAGA